GCTGTGTAGTATCAACTATTTCCACAGAAGGTGGTGGGATGATATCTTGAGCAGTTACGTATCTAGGACCCCTGACGCAAATGGATGCGTCACGAGTTCCATACAGATGACTTCTCAATACAATTTCTTTCAAATTCATTAAAATTGCATGTACTGATTCTTCAATACCGACTATCGTAGAATATTCATGTGGTACCTTTTCAGATTTTGCACGTGTAATACATGTTCCTTCTATTTCTCCAAGTAAAGCCCTTCGCATCGCGATACCTATCGTATCTGCTTGGCCTTTCATAAGCGGGGCCAAAATGAAACGTCCATAATAAAGACGCTTACTGTCTGTTCTTGATTCAACACACTTCCACTGTAGTGTCCGAGTGGATACTGCTACTTCCTCTCGAACCATAATAATATTATTCTTTTTTCAGATCATTGAATCATTTATTTCTCTTGAAATCCGTTCAATTCTTATTTCTACACACGTCTTTTTTTAGGAGGTCTACATCCATTATGTGGCATAGGGGTTACGTCACGTACGAAACTTAATAGTATACCACTTCTACGAATAGCTCGTAATGCTGCATCTCTTCCGAGACCAGGACCCTTTATCATGACTTCTGCTCGTTGCATACCCTGATCCACTACTGTACGAATAGCATTTCCTGCTGCGGTTTGAGCAGCAAATGGTGTCCCTCTTCTTGTGCCTCTGAATCCACAAGTACCGGCGGAGGACCAAGAAACCACCTGACCTAGTACATCTGTAACAGTCACAATGGTATTGTTGAAACTCGCTTGAACATGAATAACTCCTTTTGGTATTCTACGCCCACTCTTACGTGAACCAATACGCCCATTCCTACGTGAACCAATTCTTGGTATAGGTTTTGTCATATTTTATCATCTCATAAATATGAGTCAGAGATATACGGATATATCCATTTCATATCAAAACAGATCCTTTATTTGTCCATCGGGTCCTTTAGAAAATCCCTTTTTCTTTTTAGAAAGATTACCCTTGTCTCTGTTTATGTCTCGGATTGAAACAAATTACTATAATTCGTCCCCGCCTACGGATCAGTCGACATTTTTCACAAATTTTACGAACAGAGGCCCTTATTTTCATATTTGTTATTCCTTACCTTAATTCCGAATCTACTCCTTGGAAGAAAATAAGTCTCTTGAAATTTTGAACCTCGAATTGTATTCCCACGAAAGGAATGTTTAAAAAGCCACCTACACCTAATCGTTTGAATCTTTGTTGCGAAGTCTATAAATTATACGTCCCCTGGTTGAATCATAACGACTTACTTCGATTTTTACTCTATCTCCTGGTAGTATCCGTATAAAACTTCGTCGGATCCTCCCCGAAACATAACCTAGAATCAGATCTTCATTATCTAAACGAACCCGGAACATACCATTGGGAAGTGATTCAGTAATTAAACCTTCATGAATCAATTTTTGTTCTTTCATTCCAGGTAACCCCCTTGAAGTATCAACTAATGGAGGAGGAGTGATATTAAACAACCCGTCTTTCCTCTCCTTTTTCACAAATAGGAAGTTACGGATCAACTTCGGATACCAGAAGGATCACCATATATAACACAAAACTTCTCCTCCAATTCCTTCTAGTCGAGCTTCTCGATCTGTCATTATACCTCTAGAAGTAGAAAGAATTACAATCCCCATCCCACCTAAAATCCTAGGAATTCGTTGATAGTTGGAATAGATTCGTAGACCGGGTCGGCTGATACGCTTTAAAATATTTCTATATGTTCCTTTCCTATTTCTTCTATGTCGCAGGGTTGAAACCAAGAAATATTTGTTGTTTTCCCGATGTTTCCTAACGTTTTCAATAAAACCTTCTCGTAGAAGTATTTTAACAACGCTTTCGGTCATATTAGTAGATGCTATTCGAACCGTTCCTTTTTTATCCATGTCGGCATTTCTTATAGAAGTTAATATATCGGCAATAGTGTCCCTACCCATGACGAACTATAATTATTGGTGCCTACTAATTTTGATATAATCAACATGTTCCGTTTTTTTTTATGTGAATTTTGGATTCTTTATTTATGAATTATTAAAAGTATATGCGTGAAACACAATCTACTAATTGATCCATTTCAGATACCCTACTATATCATGGTCTCATCTACTAGTATTTATAATACCTCAGGAGCTAATGAGACTATTTTAGTGAAATTCAACTGTCTCAATTCTCGAGCGATCGCTCCAAAAACCCGAGTTCCTTTTGGATTTCCTTCTTGATCAATGACAACTGCTGCATTGTCATCATATCGTATTATCATACCGTTGTCACGTCTGAGTTCTTTACATGTACGTACAATTACAGCTCTGATCACTTCTGATCTTTCGAGAGGCATATTGGGCACTGCTTCTTTTATTACAGCAACAATAACGTCACCAATATGAGCATATCGGTGATTACTAGCTCCTATGATTCGAATACACATCAATTCTCGAGCCCCGCTGTTGTCCGCTACATTCAAATGGGTCTGAGGTTGAATCATATCATTTTTTTTTTTAATCTGTTCTTTCAATGCAAAGTTCGAAGGAAAAAAGAAAGAAATATTGTCTGTCCAGAAATAAAGAAATCCGCGATTGTTTTTTTCATCATAAATACCCCTTTGGTTCCACATCCCTATCCTGAAATAATGAATTGCGTTCGTATAGGCATTTTGCACGCAGCTATTTTAATAGCTGCTCTGGCTACAGTTTCCGATACTCCGCCCATTTCATAAAGTATTCGACCCGGCTTAACAACAGATACCCAATATTCGGGAGATCCCTTCCCCGAACCCATACGGGTTTCCGTAGGTCTTACTGTAACGGGTTTGTCGGGAAATATACGGACCCATATTTTTCCACCACGGCGCGCATATCGTGTCATTGCTCGTCGCCCTGCTTCTATTTGTCTAGATGTGATCCAAGCGGGTTCAAGTGACTGAAGAGCATATCTACCGAAACAAATATGATTGCCTCGATAAGATATTCCCTTCATTCTTCCTCTATGTTGTTTACGGAATCTGGTTCTTTTGGGGTTATAGTTGATGGTTGTTTCTCAACCTCATCTCTACTACAGAACCGGACATGAGAGTTTCTTCTCATCCAGCTCCTCGCGAATGAAACGATTCAATAATATTACAGATACACATGTATTTATTGAATAATACACTAAATCATGGGATTTATTGATATTGAATCTGTCACGTAGGAATCTGTATATCTTGTATATATAGCTAGACGTATATTTCTATATATAGAAGATAATTCCTTTTCTTTATTTTTATAACGAATCCTTGACCTTTACCGAATCGGCCAAAATTTTGCAATTCAATAAGGGTTTCGCGGGCGAATATTTACTCTTTCAATATTTGTTTCATTCGTAGGGTCAACCCATGGCCTCTCAGAATAAATCAATTGGTTCCTGGTTGGTTCCGCCATCCCACCCAATGAATCATTAGGATTCGTTTTCAATAGAATCTTCTGCAGTCACAGGTTCCGTCGTTCCCATAGCTTCTCCATTAATGGCTAGGCCTGAACTCTGCAATGGAGCTCCTCAATTCAAGTTCGTTCCCAAGTCAATCTCCTCAGTCTCTATTGACTCGAGGCTCTTTATTATTGGTATTTTTCCTATGAACCGTATTCATCTAATTATGGACGAATCAGTATTGATGCTTTATCACACTGCCTTTTATGAGATGATTCATAATAGACCATACATATTGGAATCATATACCATTGATATTCTCCTTCTCTCTTTCTCTCGCCCTTCCATTTACCCACATCCCTCTATTTTCGCTTCACAATCCATAATCAGATTGATTTTTCCTTTATGGAAAAAAGATTTCAGTTGCTACAACTATATGATTGACACATCATATAGTGACTGGTTCCTTGGATCTCGATAATACGAAGCAATGAGCTGGTTCTAAGTTCTATAGTTATTAGTTAGGGGCCAGTCCTTTTTTTTGAATCCCAACTCTAAAGAAAAACCAACGAGTCACACACTAAGCATAGCAATTCTACCAAATGATCAATCCAATTTTTATTCAACCCTATAGAATTAGAATTGCTCATTTTTCATTGAAGGGAAAAAGAATAGTTTGTCGTTTTTTGTTCTATCACTGGATAGAATGGCAAGGAAAGGCCCATTATTGCTCGTCTACAAATATCCAAATTTTGATGCCTAATACCCCATAGATAGTTCGAACTGTATAGGAACAATGATCAATTTTAGCTCGAATGGTTTGTAGGGGAACCCTACCTTCTCTGATCCATTCGACACGTGCAATTTCTTTTCCGTCGATACGTCCTGCAATTTGCACTTGAATTCCTTTTGTATCCGCTTGTTCCGTTAATTCAATAGCTTTTTTCATTGCCTTTCGAAAGGAAACTCTATTCTTTAATTGTAGAGCTATATATTCTGCAAGAATATTAGGTTGTCCATAAGGTTTTGCAACTCTTGTGATAGCAATGTTAAGTCTCCGGTTCACAGAATGAAATCCTTTTTGTACATTGATCTGTAATTCTTCGATTCCTCGTGTTCGACCCTCTATTAACAAATTTGGAAATCCAATATAGATTATGACCTGGATCAGATCGATTTTTTTTTGAATCTCTATATGTGCAATTCCTTCGAAACCCGAGGATATTCTCCTATTTTTTTGTACATAATTCTTGATACAATCTCGTATTTTTTCATCTTCCTGGAGACCTATGGAATAATTTTTTGTTTGCGCGAACCAAAGGGATCTATGCTTTTGGTTTTCCCCACCAAGTCGGAAACCAAGGGGATTTATTTTTTTGCCCATATTTTTCTTCTCTCTCTTTCTCTTTTTTTTCTCTCTCTCTCTCTTTCTCCCGATATCTATCTATTATTTCCATTCATCCTCTCTTTCTAAATATATATCCTGATCCGTTTTCTTTTTAGAGCTATCCCTCACTACAATAATTATATGACAGGTGGGTCTTTTTAT